TATTCTTGCTAATAATTTTATAGAATTTGAAGAGATAATGAATATGTATGATAAAAAACGAAAAAATTTATTAGTGGGAATAAAGGAAATTAGTAAAAAAATACCTCGACGGTCATACAAATTAATTGACGAATTAGAATGCCAAGAACGAGAATACGAAACAGCCATATTAGACGACCCTGGAATGCGGTCAAGAACCGGAAGATTTATACTGGTTTTTACTATAACTGAGCCTACTTATACTAATTACGAACCAGAGCAATTTTATTTGATGCATTATTCACAAGAACCAGATTTTTGTCGAAATATAATCATAGGTTCTATACGAGCTCAAAGGCGTAAAATACCTATTTTAAAACTGTCTCAAGGAAATGTATCCTCCCCACTTTTTTTGTACAAACTTGAGAAATCAATCCTTTCGTATTTTGATATCTCTGGACTGAGTAAAAAAATTTTCCGAAATTGGATGAAAAAAACTAAAGAATTTGAACTTTCAGAAAAAAATGAGAAGTATAAAAGAGAAGCAACAATAGAGATCGAAATAGAAGCAGAACCTGAGAATGGTATTCTAACTCCTCAAGTAAAAAGGAGTTGTATATTAATAATGAAATCAATTCTTCGTAAATATATTATATTACCCTTATTGATAATAGCTAAAAATATTGGCCGTATCTTATTATTTCAATTTCCCGAATGGTCCGAAGATTTTGAAAATTGGAATAAGGAAAGGCATGTTAAATGTACTTATAGTGGTGTTGAACTATCCGAAAAAGACTTGCCGAAAAACTGGTTAAGTGAAGGTATTCAAATAAAGATCCTATCTCCTTTCTATCTGAAACCTTGGTATAGATCGAAATCTGAATTTCCTCAAATGGATCGATTGAAAAAGAAAGAAAAAAAAAAAAAAATTTGTTTTTTAACTGTGTGGGGGAGGCCAACCAAACAGCCTTTTGGTTCACCCCAAAACCAACCTTCCTTTTTTGTCCCCATTTTAAAAGAACTCATAAAAAAAATGACAAAATTGAAAACAAATTGTTTTTTAATTTTAAAAATATTAAAAGTAAAAGAAATAAAAAAATGGATTCACAAAAGTGGTCTATTTCTAAACAGACTAATAAACGACCCCTCAAAAAAAAATAGAATTATTTTATTTGGGTTGAGCGAACTAGATGAATGGGGTGAAACTAAAAACGAAAAAGATTTGATAAAAAATACAAAATTAATTCATGAATCGCCCATTCCAAGTCGATCTAAAAATGGGACAAAACATTCGCTAACAGAAATAAAAATGCAAGATATGATTATTAGAACAAGCACAATCAGAAATCAACTAGAAAAACTACTAAAAGACAAGAAAAAGGATTTTCGAATTTCTGAGATAAATAATAGGTTTAACAAAAAGCGGCATGCCGTAAAAAGATTAGAATTCAAAAAAATAAAAATTATTTGTCAAATAGTAAAAAAACAAATTACTCGATTAATCTTTAACTCGCAGTATTTTATCCAATTTTTTATTGAAAGAATATACATTGCTATCCTCCTCGTTATTAATATAATAAGGATCAAAGGACAACTTTTTTTGCATTTTGAATCAAAAAAAAAAATGGATAAGTACACTTACAATAATGAAGCAAATAAAAAAGAAAAAAAAATGGACTTTAGAAACTTTAGACAGTCCTGTTTTTATATTAGTACTAAAAATTCCATTTTTTTTTTTGACTTATCCTCTTTATCACAAGCCTATGTTGGGTATAAATTATCACAAAGCCATGTTTTTAACTTATACAACTTAAGATTAAAATCCGCACTTCAATATCATAAAACATCTCTTTTTATCAAGGATGAAATAAAGGATGATTTTGGAGTACAAGGAATATTTGATTCGGAATTCACAGATAAGAAACTTCTTACTTATGGAATAAATCAATGGAAAAGCTGGTTACAGAATCATTATCAATATAATATATCTCATATGAGATGGTCTGGATTGGTACAAAAAAAATGGAAAAATGAAAAAAATCGCCGCTCTATAAGACAAAATGAAAATAAGGATTTATTAAAATGGGATTTCTATGAAAACAATGGGTTAATTCGTTACGAAAAGGAAATTTATGATTATAGATTAAACTCATTATCAAATCACAAAGGGAATTTAAAAAAAAATTCTCGATATGATCTCTTATCATATAAATCTATTAATTATGAAAATAAGAACACCGCATATATTTTTGTTTTACCATCAGAAGTAAAGAATAACCAAAAAATATCCTATAATTACAACACAAATAAAAGAAAACTTTTTACGCTAGGAGATAACAATTCTTTAGGCGAAAAAGCTATTACAGATATGGATAAATCATTTTTTTATTACAGAATTATCCATTTATGTCTTAGAAAAAGGTTAGATATTGAAGCCTGGATCCAGACCAATACCACGAATACTAAGATAAGTAATTATCAATTAATTGAAGAAATCGATAAGAGGGATCTTTTTGATTTTCCGAATCACCAAACTGAGCAAACCAACCTAAGTATTCAAAGCTTTTTCGATTGGCTGGGAATGAACGAAGAATTTCCTATTTTGAATGAAGAACTTTGGTTCTTACCAGAATTGATACTGCTTTATAATGTATATAAACTAAAACTATGGATGATACCAATCAAATCACTTCTTTTAAATTTTAATGAAAAGAAAAGTTTGAGTGAAAAAAAGAATATCGCTCTAAAGCACAAATGGAATCTTGGATCCCTTCTCTTAAACCAAGAAAAAGATGTTTCAGACTATAGTTCTTTTGTAAACTATAGTGTGCAATCAGACATAAAAAAACGTATAAACGAAAGCAATCCAGAAGAAGACCTCGATTTTTTCCTAACAAGTCATTTGCTTGTTCAATTGAGATGGTCTTTTTTTTTCAATCTAACCATAATGAAAAATATCAAAGTATATTGTCTCCTGCTTAGCTTGCGAAATCCAAGAGAAAGCGCTCTATCCGCTATTCAAAGAGGAACAATAAATCTAGATATAATGCCGAGTCATACGTATGTTACAGAATGGATGCAAAGGGGGGTATTTTTTATTGAACCAGTTCGTATGTCTATAAATAATCCTGGACCATTTCTTATGTATCAAACCATACGGATTTCATTAGTTCAGAAGAATTATTATCAAACTAATTTAAGCTATCGAGAAAAAGCAAAAGAGCAAAAAATTATTGGAAATGGAGACATAAAAAATTCTAGTTTGCTTGTTCTTGAAACTATTTTATCGCCGAGACGTCGAAAAGAGTTAAGAATTCTAATTTCTTTCAATTCAAAAAAAACAAAAGGTATCGATCTAAATCTGGTATTCTGCAACAGACACAATGTAAAAATTTATGATCCATTTTTAGTTGAAAGCAACCGTCTTCATAGATTAAAGTGTTTTCTTTGGCCGACTTGTCAATTAGAGGATTTAGTTTGTATGAATCGTTATTGGTTTAATACCAATACTGGGAGTTCTTTCAGTATGTTAAGAATACATATGTATCCTCAATTCTAAATATATGAAACGCATGATAGGATAGTTTTCTATTTCTATTCTGTAACATAGTTCCCAGAAAAACTAAATAGACGTCGACACATATTGTCTTATACTCTATTCTAATACATGAATACTAATTCAATAATCTATCAATTTAGATCTATAATTCATCAAAAGCTTTTTTTTATTTTTTCTCTCTTTTAGGTTATGAGTTCCACCCTTTTTTCTATCTAAAGAATGAATCAAATAAAAAAAAAGAGTTGGATTATTACTTATTTGATTTTCAAAATTTGGATAAAATGAAAAAGCCCATAGTAAAAATAAAAATTGACCAGATTAACATGTCAAACATTATTATTACTGATCCATAAAATTCATATTTTTAAAAAGTTGGAGAAGATTTGCTTTTATGCTAAAGAATTCAGTTTCCTCAGTTATTTCCAAAAAACAAGAAAAAAAAGAAGAAACCAAGGGATCCGTTGAATTTCAAGTAGTTAATTTCACTAAGCAAATCCGAAGACTTACTTCCCATTTGGAATTGCACAGAAAAGATTATTTATCGCAGAGAGGTCTAAAGAAAATTCTGGGAAAACGTCAACGACTGCTGGCTTATTTGTCAAAAAAAAATGGAATACGTTATAAAGAATTAATTGATCGATTGGATATTCGGGAACCAAAAATTCGTTAATTTAAAGAACTCAAATTCAATTTATTGGTTATTGGATCATGAATTTTGATGAATTTATTTTTGTTTTCTGCAATTCCTAGAAAAATGAATCAAGGAACAACCTATGAATGTACCAATTATAAGAAATGAACTTATGATAGTAAATATGGGACCTCACCACCCATCAATGCACGGCGTTCTTCGACTCATCATTACTCTAGATGGTGAAGATGTTGTTGACTGTGAACCAATATTGGGGTATTTACACAGAGGAATGGAAAAAATTGCAGAAAATCGAACAATTATACAATATTTACCTTATGTAACTCGTTGGGATTATTTGGCTACTATGTTCACTGAGGCCATAACCGTAAATGCACCGGAACAGTTAGGGAATATTCAAGTACCTAAACGAGCCAGTTATATCAGAGTAATTATGTTAGAATTAAGTCGTATAGCTTCTCATTTATTATGGCTTGGCCCTTTTATGGCAGATATTGGTGCACAAACTCCCTTCTTCTACATTTTCCGAGAACGAGAATTAGTATATGATCTGTTCGAAGCTGCTACCGGTATGAGATTAATGCATAATTTTTTTCGTATCGGAGGAGTGGCCGCTGATTTACCGCATGGTTGGATAGATAAATGCATTGATTTCTGCGACTATTTTTTAACCGGAATTTCGGAATATCAAAAACTTATTACACGCAATCCCATTTTTTTAGAACGTGTTGAGGGAGTAGGGATTTTGAGTGGAGAAGAAGCATTAAATTGGGGTTTATCGGGCCCAATGCTACGAGCTTCCGGAATAGAATGGGATCTTCGTAAAGTTGATCATTATGAGTGTTATGATGAATTTGATTGGGAAGTCCAATGGCAAAAAGAAGGAGATTCGTTAGCTCGTTATTTAGTAAGGATCAGTGAAATCGAGGAATCTATCAAAATTATTCAACAAGCTTTGGAAGGAATTCCGGGAGGACCCTCTGAGAATTTAGAAATACGATGTTTTGATAAAGTAAGGGATTCCCAATGGAATGATTTTGACTATCGCTTCATTAGTAAAAAAACCTCTCCTACTTTTGAATTGTCGAAACAAGAACTTTATGCGAGAGTCGAAGCCCCAAAAGGCGAATTGGGAATTTTTCTGCTAGGAGATGGGAAAATTTTTCCTTGGAGATGGAAAATTCGCCCACCGGGTTTTATCAATTTGCAAATTCTTCCTCAGTTAGTTAAAAGAATGAAATTGGCTGATATTATGACGATACTAGGTAGTATAGATATCATTATGGGAGAAGTTGATCGTTGAAATGATAATTGATACAACAGAAGTACAAGATCTCAATGCTTTTTCAAAATGGGAATCCTTAAAAGAGGTGTATGAGAGCATATGGATGCTTATCCCGATTTTGACTGTTATAGTGGGAATCACAATAGGTGTACTAGTAATTGTGTGGTTAGAAAGAGAAATAGCTGCGGGGCTACAACAACGTATTGGACCTGAATATGCTGGATCTTTTGGAATTCTCCAAGCTTTAGCAGATGGTACAAAACTACTTTTCAAAGAAAACCTTCTTCCATCTAGAGGCGATACTTATTTATTCAATATCGGACCATCCATAGCAGTCATATCAATTTTATTAAGTTATTTAGTAATCCCTTTTGGCTATCATTTTGTTCTAGCCGATCTCAATATTGGTGTTTTTTTATGGATCGCCATTTCAAGTATTTCTCCGATTGGACTTCTTATGTCAGGATATGGATCGAATAATAAATATTCTTTTTTAGGTGGTTTACGGGCTGCTGCTCAATCGATTAGTTATGAAATACCATTAACTCTATGCGTGTTATCAATATCTCTACGTGCGAGTCGTTGAAACATTTTCCTTTTCTTTTCGTTAGAAAGAAATTGACTGAATTAAAGAAATCGCTTTATTTTTTTGTTCATTAACCCGACTGATGAACCCAATCAGATAGTTCTATGAGTGAAAGAAAACAGCTTCTAAATTTGCAGTAAAAATAGTAAGTCTCATTTCCTATGTATAAGGATTAAACATAAGTAAACATAAGTAATTCACACTGTTTATCCCAAGATCGGTTGATTGATCATCCTGACTTGAAGCGGGTTTAAAATAACAAACAACTTTATGGGTTTTTCACTATCGTTTGTATGTATTACCATAAGAGTGAGTTGAGAAAAAATGAGTGGGTGGTTAGAAATACCAAGGTACACAAAAGATTAGTAATAGAGATTATGCAAATTATACAAAAAAACATTTCCGCATAAAAGGAACACTCATTGGGGTTTTAAGTTGGTAGAAATGATCCGGTAGTACTTCCCACGATTCCGATCCAGAGTATGTCCCTATCCACTGAAAAAAAAACTATCAGGAACGAAAGAATCCTTTTTGAAAGGACCCCCCTTTTTTCCGTTTTTGAGAAAGAAGAAAACGAAGAATAGGAACGAACAAAATAGAAAGAGTGCAATTCCAATAAAAAAGAGCGATCTTTTTTATTCTTTCTTTAATATAGTTATATTCATAGGGATAAAAGCCCTGTAATAAGTGATGAAGTAATGTAGTAATTTTTTTTTCGTAATCGAAAATGCTGGGTTGAAATATTTATATATATTACTAAAAGGAGTATTTTATTGACGGATTAAGTTATTACTCAAAAAATATTGAAATTTTTAAATTAAAGTAAAAGGAAAGGATGAGATTAATTCAGAAATACTTTTTTTATAGCAGACGGAATTACATTGGACTAATTCGGGGCTTTTCCATATATTTTGACTCGATCTAGCATAAAAGTATATCACGTTAAATAATACTAACCTGGTCCTTAAATTTCTTTAGGCTCCTATAGGAGCCGTATGAGGTGAAAATCTCATGTACGGTTCTGTAATAGCGATAGTAACAGTAATGTTATCACCGACTATGATTATCTAATAGTTCAAGTACAGTTGATATAGTTGAAGCACAGTCAAAATATGGTTTGTGGGGGTGGAATTTGTGGCGTCAACCTATAGGGTTTATCGTTTTTCTAATTTCTTCCCTAGCAGAATGTGAGAGGTTACCCTTCGATTTACCAGAAGCCGAAGAAGAATTAGTAGCAGGTTATCAAACCGAATATTCAGGTATCAAATTTGGTTTATTTTTTGTTGCGTCCTATCTAAATCTATTAATTTCTTCATTTTTTGTAATAGTTCTTTACTTGGGCGGTTGGAATTTCTCTATTCCATATCTATTTGTTCCTGAACTTTTTGAAAAAGCAGGCGGAGTCTTTGGAACAATCATTAGTATTTTGATTACATTAGTTAAAACTTATTTGTTTTTGTTCATTCCTATTACAACAAGATGGACTTTACCTAGGCTGAGAATGGACCAATTATTAAATCTTGGATGGAAATTTCTTTTACCTATTTCTCTCGGTAATTTATTATTAACAACTTCTTCCCAACTCCTTTCACTCTAACCACGCGAATCTATATTTAGACTTATCTCAAACAAGAGAAGGAAACAACCATCAAATTATTCATAGCTATTCCCGATATGTTCCCTATGGTAACTGGGTTCATCAATTATGGTCAACAAACAGTACGAGCTGCAAGGTACATCGGTCAAGGTTTTATGATTACTTTATCCCATGCAAATCGTTTACCTGTAACGATTCAATATCCTTATGAGAAATTGATTCCATCAGAACGTTTCCGTGGTCGAATTCACTTTGAATTTGATAAATGCATTGCTTGTGAGGTATGTGTTCGCGTATGCCCTATAGATTTACCTGTTGTTGATTGGAAACTACAAACTAGGATCCGAAAGAAACAATTGCTTAATTACAGTATTGATTTTGGAATCTGTATATTTTGTGGTAATTGCGTTGAGTATTGCCCCACAAATTGTTTATCAATGACTGAAGAATATGAGCTTTCTACGTATGATCGTCACGAATTGAATTATAATCAAATTGCTTTGGGTCGTTTACCATTGGCATTAATTGACGATTACACAATTCGAACAATTTTGAATTCGCCTCAAATAAAAAATGGCTAAACCCCTTTTTAGGAAAAATTTATAATTACTAATGTAATCTTTTGATCTAAAGGAATTTTTTTTGAAGTTCAATTCGGAAGTTCAAAAAAAGAATGAGATTGGTCCACTTGTTGGACCTATATCAATACACATCTATTCTTTCAATTTAAAATATATTCTGGATAATTTTACTTTTTCCTGGTCCGATCAATAAGGTCATGAAACATTTCTATTTTTTTATTTCTTTTTTATATTATATATAATGGATTTACCGGGACCAATACATGATTTTCTTTTAATCTTTCTGGGATCAGGTCTTATATTAGGAGGTCTAGGAGTAGTATTATTTACTAATCCAATTTATTCCGCCTTTTCATTGGGATTCGTTCTTGTTTGTATATCCTTATTCTATATTTCATCAAATTCCCATTTTGTAGCTGCTGCCCAACTTCTTATTTATGTGGGAGCTATAAATGTTTTAATCATTTTTGCTGTGATGTTTATTAATGGTTCAGAATATTACAAAGATTTCCAGTTTTGGACTGTTGGAGATGGAGTTACTTCAGTGCTTTGTACAAGCATTTTTTTTTCACTAATTACTACTATTCCAGATACGTCATGGTACGGGATTATTTGGACTACAAGATCAAACCATATTGTAGAACAGGATTTGATAAGTAATAGTCAACAAATTGGGATTCATTTATCAACAGATTTTTTTCTTCCATTTGAACTCATTTCAATAATTCTTTTATTTGCTTTGATAGGTGCAATTGCGGTAGCTCGTCAGTAATAAAGCTTTCGAACGTTCCTAGATACGATAAGAAATGCTTTTAATTCAATCTATTACCTATTCTCAATATTACCAATGTCCTTGTTCCGTGCTTTTTAGATTCTAGTCAATAGAAGAAGTTGAGTTGTTGTTCATATTGAAATGAATCAAGATTGATAAGGAGTCGGTCAATGATGCTCGAATATGTACTTATTTTGAGTGCCTATTTATTTTCTATCGGTATCTATGGATTGATCACGAGCCGAAATATGGTTAGAGCCCTTATGTGTCTTGAACTTATCCTAAATGCAGTTAATATAAACTTCGTAACATTTTCTGATTTTTTTGATAGTCGCCAATTAGTAGGAGATATTTTCTCCATTTTTGTCATAGCTATTGCAGCCGCTGAAGCAGCTATTGGACCAGCAATTATTTCCTCAATTTATCGTAATAGAAAATCAACTCGTACCAATCAAGCAAATTTGTTGAATAAATAATATGCATTCAAAAATTTGAATCTTTATCAACTCCAATAAAAAAATTATTATTCAGTAAGTCCAATTAGTATGTATGATATTAAATATAGATTAATATTCCTGTTTACGAAGATGTACTAAATAAAAGTATCTTGACTCTTTCGCATAAGCTGATCCATAAAAAAATTTTGTATAAAAATTTTGGTAAATCATTGATTCATCTGATATCTAAATACATGATTCATGTACAAGTTTATTAGATTGAAAATTTATGACGTTCAAACATTTCGATATTCAATGTCACATTCAGTAAAGATTTATGATACATGTATAGGATGTACTCAATGTGTTCGAGCCTGCCCCACAGATGTATTAGAAATGATACCGTGGGACGGGTGTAAAGCTAAACAAATAGCATCCGCTCCAAGAACAGAAGACTGTGTTGGTTGTAAACGATGTGAATCCGCCTGTCCAACGGATTTCTTGAGTGTTCGAGTTTATTTATGGCATGAAACAACTCGTAGCATGGGTCTAGCTTATTGATACGTTCAAAAAAATAGCACTAATCCTTTTTTTTACCGACAAAAACCCGTGCTTAAAATACTATATAGTTTCCATTTTTTTTTTTTTAGTACGGGTTTTTTATGGTCTAAGTGTAGCTTATCTTTACCATGAACTTTTTTCCTTGGTTAACACTAATTGTAGCTTTTCCTATATCTGCAGGTTCTTTAATTTTCTTTCTCCCTCAGAAAGGAAATAAAATAATTAGGTGGTACACTATATGTATATGTATATTAGAACTCCTTCTAATGACCTATGCATTCCGTTATCATTTTCGATTCGACGATCCTTTAATACAACTGGCAGAAGAGTATAAATGGATACGCTTTTTTTCTTTTTACTGGCGATTAGGAATAGATGGACTTTCTATAGGACCCATTTTATTAACGGGATTTATTACTACTTTAGCTACTTTAGCGGCTTGGCCAGTTACTCGAGATTCACGATTTTTCCATTTCTTGATGTTAGCAATGTATAGTGGCCAAATAGGATCATTTTCTTCCCGAGACCTTTTACTTTTTTTCATCATGTGGGAGTTAGAATTAATTCCTGTTTATTTACTTGTATCCTTATGGGGAGGAAAAAAACGTCTATATTCAGCTACCAAGTTTATTTTGTATACTGCAGGAGGTTCCATTTTTCTGTTAATGGGAGTTCTGGGTATGGGTTTATATGGTTCCAATGAACCAACATTAAATTTTGAAATATTAGCTAATCAATCCTATCCTGTGGCATTGGAAATAATATTCTATATTTTATTTCTTATTGCTTTTGCTGTCAAATTACCGATTTTACCCCTACATACCTGGTTACCCGACACCCACGGGGAAGCACATTACAGTACTTGTATGCTTCTAGCTGGAATTTTATTAAAAATGGGAGCATATGGGTTGGTTCGGATCAATATGGAATTATTACCTCACGCTCATTCGATATTTTCTCCATGGTTGATAATAGTGGGTACGATCCAAATAATCTATGCAGCGTTAACATCTCTTGGCCAACGTAATTTAAAAAAACGAATAGCCTATTCTTCTGTATCTCATATGGGTTTCATAATTATAGGAATTGGCTCTATTACTGATACAGGTCTCAACGGAGCTCTTTTACAAATAATCTCTCATGGCTTTATTGGTGCTGGGCTTTTTTTCTTGGCAGGAACGGGTTATGATCGAATACGTCTTGTTTATCTTGATGAAATGGGTGGGATAGCTATCTTAATGCCCAAAATATTCACGATGTTCAGTCTATTATCGATGGCTTCTCTTGCATTACCGGGCCTGAGTGGTTTTGTTGCGGAATTGATAGTCTTTTTTGGACTAATTACTAGTCAAAAATATCTTTTAATGACAAAAATACTAATTACTTGTGTAATGGCAATGGGGATGATATTAACTCCTATTTATTTATTATCTATGTTACGCCAGATGTTCTATGGCTACAAGCTATTTAATGTTCCAAATTCCTATTTTTTTGATTCGGGACCGCGAGAATTATTTGTTTCGATCTCCATCTTGCTACCTATAATAGGTATTGGTATTTACCCAGATTTCGTTTTTTCATTATCAGTTGATACGGTTCAAAGTATTTTATGTAAGTATTTTTATAGATAATTTTTGTATAAAAAAAAATTTTGACTTATTAACTCATTAATAGCAAAAGAATTGTAACTGGATCTATTTAGCTTTTGTGAGAGCCATTTGAATCAATACAATACTTGATTCAAACGGCTCTTGATGACTTTAACTAAGATTTCTTAGATTTTTATTTATCTATGCCATTTTCTATCTCTAATCGGCAGACCTTTTTTTATTCAAGTAGATGTTAATTGAAATGAACCATAACTATGTAGCCCTATTCCTAAGAGATTGACCCCAAAATAGCATATCCAAATTAGAAAAAAGCCCATAGAAGCTACAATTGCAGAATTTGCAACTTTCATATTTGTATTTGTTCGAGTATGTAAATAAATCGCAAATATAGTCCACGTAATAAAGGCCCAAGTTTCTTTTGGGTCCCAATTCCAATATGATCCCCAGGCCTCATTAGCCCAGACTGCTCCGGAAAGAATCCCTATAGTTAAAAAGATAAACCCTAGACTAATAACACGATAACTCCAATGATCTAATTGTTGAATCAATTGGGATCGGTAATAATTTTTAGCAGAATCAAAGAAGGTGCTTTGTAAAACATTCCTTCTTTGATTCATGTATTGCATCTGACCAAAGTAAAAAAACTCAGTAAAAAAAAAATGGCTGTTAGCAAAAAATGGGATATCTCTTCTAAATGTAATGACTAGAAGAGATACTGATAATAATGATCCACATAAAAGGGCTGCATAACCCAATAACATCATACTTACATGCATCATTAACCACTGGGATTGGAGAGCAGGTACTAATATTGTGGATTGATGCATTTCAGTTAACAGACTTGAAGTAGCAAATCCTTGAGTAAAAATAGCACTTGGTGCAGTGATTACGCATAAGTTTTTTTTTTTAAAATATGGAAACATATGAATAATCGAGAAACTCCACGAAAGGAAAATTAATGATTCACATAAATCACTTAATGGAAAATGTTGTGAATAAACCCAACGGATAATTAATAATCCTGTTATACAGAAAAAAATAGCTATTAGACCTCTTTCAGACGAATTAGAGAGTCCTATCATTTCATCGACTACTAAGCTTATGAAATAAATTGTAATTACAATTGAAACAAGGGAAAAAGAAATATGAGTTAATATATGTTCTACAGTAAAAAATATCATAGCAATTTTTAAAATAAGGTATCGGAATTGAATTCATTATAGGACTTATTGTATCTCTTTTAGAAGAGAATGTGCCGCCACTCGGATTCGAACCGAGATGCTCAAGCACTGCTTCCTAAGAGCAGCGTGTCTACCAATTTCACCATAGCGGCTTACTTAAAATCATAATAAGCTATTATTATTCCAGTGTCGAGATTTAATGAGTTAATTAAATGTTCTGAGCTTTTTTTAGTAAATGCTCAAATTATTCAACTTAATAAACTTATGTTGTATTTGTAACTAAAAGGTGCTACCTCCTATCTTACGAAATCATAAAAAAAGATTGTGCGAAAGGTAAAGGTGGAGATGGGGGAAATCAAAATCCCCACCAGAGAGAAGGTTTCAACTAGTTTATTTTGAGTATGTTTTATCATTTCCGAGGTGGGGATTTTGATTTCGCAACAAAATGCTTTCAGGATTTTTTATACCATATAGAATAGTCAATTTGTAGTCCTATTTTACACTAAATTAATATTTGTCCTATTCCCATTATTTGAATCGTTTATTATTTGGGTGTCGGTACAAAAAAACTTTTTGAATTACCAGTAGAAAGGGATTTGGCTAATGAAAAGGCTTTTAACGCTGCCCAATACCCCTTCCTTTTCCACAAACTTTTATGAATACGCTTTTTTGCCAGAGAAGTACGTTTTTTTGGAACTGCCATTCAAAATTTAAGAGATTTTTCAATAATATCGTTGGATGTGAAAGACATCTATTGTTCAAAACGAATTCTTCTTCATTATCTATCTATCCATAGATGATACGCTACTAACCTCATAAAAAAATCAATCATAGCTATATGAAAATGACAAAAAATCTTATAGGTGAAAAGCTAAGTTTAAGTTACTAAAATGAAAAAAGAAGCAGCTTCTATTTCTATCTCAGTTTCTTTTAGTCATTTATACCATTTATACATGGAATCAAATTCATCGAACAATTTAATTTATGAACCCAACTTTGACCTAAAAACTAATGTAAATATCCAGTTTCTTATTAATTGTCCAAGTTGAAAGAAAGAATATACATAATTTCCAAATTTTCATTTTTCTTTTATTTGAAAACGAAGTATTCCGTTTTCACAAATAAGTTCCCTATGTTATTTGACCAATTTGCACTTCTTGATTTGAATATTTGAAGTATTGAAGAAAGACTGAGAATAATTCAGAATCCAAATTTTTTAGTTCTTACCTATCTTGATTTTTTTCTTTTACAATTAGATAGGATCTGGTGAATTAGAAATCATTTTGAAAGAAAAAATTTTTTATGGAACATACATATCAATATGCATGGATCATACCTTTCCTTCCACTTCCAGTTCCTATGGGAATAGGACTAGGGCTTATCTTTTTTCCAACGGCAACAAAAAGTCTTCGACGTATATGGTCTTTTCATAGTGTTTTCTTGTTAAGTATAGTTATGATTTTTTCAGCCGACCTAGCTATTCAACTAATAAATAGAAGTTCTATTTATCAATCTATATCGTCTTGGACCATCAATAATGATTTTTCTTTAGAGTTTGGCTATTTGATCGATCCACTTACTTCTATTATGTCAATATTAATCACTACTATCGGAGTTATGGTTCTTATTTATAGTGATAATTATATGTTTCATGATCAAGGATACTTGAGATTTTTTGCTTATATGAGTTTTTTCAATGCATCCATGTTGGGATTAGTTACCAGTTCTAATTTGATACAAATTTATCTTTTTTGGGAATTAGTTGGAATGTGCTCTTATCTATTAATAGGTTTTTGGTTTACACGACCCCTTGCCGCAAATGCTTGCCAAAAAGCATTTGTGACTAACCGTATCGGGGATTTTGGTTTATTATTAGGAATTTTAGGTCTTTATTGGCTAACAGGTAGTTTCGAATTTCGAGACTTGTTCGAAATATTCAATAACGTAATTTCTACTAATGGGGTGCATTTTTTATTTGGAACTTTATGTGTCTTCCTATTATTTTCTGGTGCAGTTGCTAAATCTGCTCAATTTCCCCTTCATGTATGGTTACCCGATGCTATGGAGGGTCCTACTCCTATTTCAGCTCTTATCCATGCTGCTACTATGGTGGCAGCGGGAATTTTTCTTGTAGCTCGACTTTTTCCCCTTTTCATAGTCATACCTTATATAATGAATTTTATATCTTTGCTAAGTATAA